TTACCCCATAAAGACATTGAATAGAACGAACTGCTTTTTTTGCCACTGTAAGTTTGAAAATAAACGTTTAAATGTCCTTCAAAAGCAAGTAAATAGATCCGAAACATATAAAATGCAGTTAATCCTGCTGTGGACCAAGCTATTATTGCAAAAATAGGTGAATACAACCAACTATCATTAAGAATTTCATCTTTGGACCAAAAACAAGCAAGGGGTGGAATACCAGAAAGAGAAAGTGTACCCAATAAAAAAGCAGTTTTTGTAATTGGTACATGTTTTCTTAAACCGCCCATAAGAACCATATTCTGACTTTTATCTGGAGAATATCCAACAATAGCTTCCATCGCATGAATAATTGATCCAGATCCTAAGAACAACAATGCCTTCGAATAAGCATGAGTAATCAAATGAAATAAAGCAGCTCGATAAGACCCCATACCTAGAGCTAACATCATATAACCCAATTGAGACATTGTAGAATAAGCTAAGCTTTTCTTAATATCTTTTTGAGCAAGAGCTAAAGTGGCTCCTAAAAATAATGTTATTATACCTATCAAAGCTATTAGATTTAGAATGTAAGGTATAACTATGAAAAGAGGAAGAAGCCGAGCTACAAGAAAAATTCCTGCTGCTACCATAGTAGCGGCATGTATAAGAGCCGAAATGGGGGTAGGCCCTTCCATGGCATCAGGTAACCATACATGAAGTGGAAATTGGGCGGATTTAGCAACAGCGCCGGCAAATAATAGGGAGGCGCATAAAGTAACAAATAAAAAATTAACTTCATTATTAGAAACCAAGTTATTGAATATTTCAAACAAATCCCGAAATTCGAAACTACCTGTTATCCAATAAAAACCCAAAATTCCTAATAATAAACCAAAATCCCCGACACGATTAGTTACAAACGCTTTTTGACAAGCATTCGCGGCACTGGGTCGTGTGAACCAAAAACCTATTAATAGATAAGAACACACTCCAACTAATTCCCAAAAAATATAAATTTGTATCAAATTAGAACTAGTAACTAATCCCAACATTGAAGTATTGGAAAAACTCATATAAGCAAAAAATCTCAAATATCCCTGATCATGAGACATATAATTGTCACTATAAATAAGAACCATAATTCCAACAGTAGTGATTAATATCGACATAATAGAAGTAAGTGGATCAACCAAGCAGCCAAATTCTAAAGAAAAATCATTATTGATGGTCCAAGACCATACATATTGATAGACAGAATTATTATTTATTTGCTGAATAGAAAAAAGGGCTGAAAAAACCATAACTATACTTAATAATAAAACACTAGGAAAAGCCCACATACGGCGAAGATTTTTTGTTGCCGTTGGAAAAAGTAGAAGTCCTGTTCCAATTAAGATAGGAACTGGAAGTGGAATGAAAGGTATAATCCATGAATATTGATATGTATATTCCATAAAAAAATAAAAAAAAAATTTATCTTAATTAATTGTTTCTGAGTCACCGGTTCTTATTTCTTTTCTTTTGAAAGGGGTCGGTTAATAAAAAAAAATTAAGATATATAAAATAAAACTTAAATAGAATTTTCTAGCCTTAATTATTCTGAATCTTTCCAAACTACTTCAAATATTTAAAATCAAGAGGTTATAATTGGTCAAATGATATAAATAAGTCACTAGTGAAAAATAAATACGTATTTAATTTTATTAATACTGAATTGTTAATATTAAATTCAAATTTTTAAATAAAATTTTATGAAGATAAAAAATGAAAATTAGAATTTTCATTTTAATTATTACGTATTACAATAATTTTTTTATATCTATAGAACAAGGATAAATAATTATACCAAAAACAGTATTTGATATGAATCATAAAGCCCATAACTAAAACTATTTATTGTAATTCGGTTATTTAGAATCATTAACCAATTTGTTTTGTAACTCATTGTTTGTCTTCCATTACAATAAAAGCTATTTGTAGGAAATGCTATGATATCCAACACTTTAATTTTACGGAAAAAAAAAGGGGGCAAATAAAATGCCTTTAAATTATGTATTTTGTATCCTTTAACAGATTAACTACTAGTCTCATTTGATAATTAAAATTTTGTGGACTCTTTCTTCGAGCTTGAACAATTAAATTAATATTAAATTAATTAATATAATAGAAAAAATTATTAAAGTTTTTTTTTTTTATTAAGCGGGAGAAGGGTTGGGTTATTAAACTTTTAGATTTTTTTATTACATGTATAAATGTAACACGACGAAAATAGAAAGAAAACGAAACGGACAATCTTTCTTTTTTTTTTTTTATTATTTTTTTTTTTTTTTTTATCAACTTCAATCTATTTGGCATAGTGTACCTTATCGTTCTTATTAATATTTTATGTGATTTTTAACCCCCCCTTTTTTTTTGGAGTCTAATTTAGAGAAAAAATAGATAGAGAATAGTAAAGAACAATTGATTTTGAACAATAGATGTCTTTCACATCCAACCGAAAAACCTATTATAACTTTTTAATGGCAGTTCCAAAAAAGCGCACCTCTATTTCAAAAAAACGTATTCGTAAAAATATTTGGAAAAGGAAGGGATATAGGGCAGCATTGAAAGCTTTTTCGTTAGCGAAATCTCTTTCTACCGGGAGTTCTAAAAGTTTTTTTTGTGTAACAAATAAATAATCTGAATCGTTCTAATAACTAATAAAGTAATATAATTTTGTTTATAGTTTATTTATAAGATTTATAAGTTATAAAAATGATAAATAATATTTATCAATTATAATTAATATTAACATCATAATAGTATAGTAAAAGAATAAATATTAATATATAAGATAAATTACAATATAAACAATATACATTAAAAATAAAATAAATAAAAAAGAATTAGTCTCATAATGTTTTAATTTAAAACGAATATAAAATTGAATTTGTTTTACTTTAATTTGAAGCCAAATTTTTCTTTCGTTTCTGATATAGATAAGAATTCTGTTGTCTACTGAATTCTAAAAATGAATGGTCCTTTTTTGTTTGAAAAAAGGGTAAACGCAAGCGCAAGGTTTCGCCTTTCATTTTAGTATGTTTTATCATTTTCCGGATGGGGATTATCACTTTCCCCATCGCCCTTACTCAATAATAAAAAGAATTTTTTTTAGTTATATTTTTTATTTTATATTATAAAGAAGAGGTCGTTGAAACTAATTGATTAAGTTTAAAATGTTTTTTATAATCTTTTAAACCATTATTTTGGGTTTTAGAAATTATTATCACTATATAAATTCCTTAAACCCAATTAAATTAATATTAATAAAAGCCCCGTTTCCATTTTTAGGTAGTTATATGACGAATGCGCCAATTTTGAGTGATCTATTTTAGATCCTATGTTTCGATTGGAAGATCGATCAAGATATAATATATATATATTAATTAAAAAATTTATAAAATATTTTGAAGTACGGTACAATTTCTATACGAAATTTTTTTATATGATTGATACGACCATCCCAAATACCTAACTTAATGGGTTTGCTAAATCTTAACGCAAATTCTCTACACAACAAAAAATCCTAACGCAACCTAACTATGCAAATATTTACATAAATCTTTTGAGTGTATCGCTGAAATTGTGTTATATAAAAATTCTATTTTTTTATTAATCGATAAAATTCATTTTTTATTTTAGATTAATAAAATAAATGATAAAAGAAATTAATCATTAAAAAATGCAAACGAGGCAGAACATTTTTTTTACTTATATCCAGGGATTGAAGTAAAAATTATATAGTTACAACTGTTACATTTTAGTTTTAGGAGAGCATAAAGTAATAGTCTACGAAAAAATACATTGTTAGTTCAGTTAAATAAAATTGACATCCTAAAATACTAAATAACTAAATAAAAAAATACTAAATTAAATAACTAAATAAAAAGATAATAATAAGAAAAATCAATATTATTAACGTTAACGAAAACGTTTTAATCCCTAATTTTTAAACAAGTTTTTATTCATCAATTTGAATGGTTTCCTAAAAAAAAATATTGGATTGAATTAACTCCTTCAAGCTCGACGATTGAATAAAAATAGGTTATTATGATTTCGAATAAGCCGCTATGGTGAAATCGGTAGACACGCTGCTCTTAGGAAGCAGTGCTAGAGCATCTCGGTTCGAGTCCGAGTGGCGGCATGGCATCTTCTAAAAGAGTAAGTCCTATAATGAATTCAATTCCAATTCCAGATTTCAATTCCTATAATTGAGGGACGCCCTTATTAATTTAATAATTTTTATGATATTTTCAACTTTAGAGCATATATTAACTCATATATCCTTTTCGATCGTTTCAATTGTAATTACAATTCATTTGATAATTTTATTAGTCGATGAAATCGTAGGACTAGATGATTCGTCAGAAAAGGGGATGATAGCTACTTTTTTCTGCATAACAGGATTATTAGTTACTCGTTGGATGTATTTGAGGCATTTACCATTAAGTGATTTATATGAATCATTAATTTTTCTTTCGTGGAGTTTTTCCATTATTCATATTATTCCGTATTTTAAAAAACATAAAAACCATTTAAGCGCAATAACCGCGCCAAGTGCTATTTTTACTCAAGGTTTTGCTACTTCGGGTCTTTTAACTGAAATGCATCAATCCGCGATATTAGTACCCGCTCTCCAATCCCATTGGTTAATGATGCACGTAAGTATGATGGTATTGAGCTATGCAGCTCTTTTGTGTGGATCATTATTATCACTAGCTCTTCTAGTCATTACATTTCGAAAATTCATAAGGATTTTTAGTAAAAGCAATAATTTCGAAAATGAGTCAGTTTACTTTAGTGAGATTCAATACGTGAACGAAAGAAACAATGTCTTACGAAACACTTCTTTTATTTCGTCTCAAAATTATTACAGGTATCAATTGATTCAACAATTGGATCGTTGGAGTTATCGTATTATTAGTCTAGGGTTTATCCTTTTAACCGTAGGTATTCTTTCGGGAGCAGTATGGGCTAATGAAGCATGGGGATCATATTGGAATTGGGATCCAAAGGAGACTTGGGCATTTATTACTTGGACCATATTCGCTATTTATTTACATATTCGAACAAATAAAAATTTTGAAAGTGTAAATTCTGCAATTGTGGCCTCAATGGGCTTTCTTATAATTTGGATATGCTATTTTGGGGTTAATCTATTAGGAATAGGGTTGCATAGTTATGGTTCATTTACATTAACATCTAATTGAATAAAAGACTTGACGAATATAAACATAGGACGGCATACAGGTATATATACGAAAACTTCATGTAAACAATCAAGAACCATTTGAATCATTTCCATTACTTGATTCAAATGGTTCTCACAAATTCAAAAGATATCTAGTTATAATAGAATTCCAATTTATTTTTTTTACTTAAAAGAATATAAAAGACTCATTTTTTTATTGTACAATCAACCATTTTTAAAATCATGGGATTTCAGTTTCATTTTTTGGTTTACTCACAAAAACTATCGAAAAAAATAATTGGATATAATAGCTTCGACCTTGTCAACTGATAATGATAAAACGAAATCGGGATAAACACCAATACCTATTACAGGTAAAAGGATAGAGATCGAAACAAATAATTCTCGCGGTCCAGAATCAAAAAAATAAGAGTTTGGGGCATTAAAAAGCTTGTATCCATAGAACATCTGGCGTAACATAGATAATGAATAAATAGGAGTTAATATCATTCCAATTGCCATTACAAAAGTAATTAATATTTTTGTCATTAAAAGATATTTTTGACTAGTAAGTATTCCAAAAAAAACTAACAATTCGGCAACAAAACCGCTCATGCCCGGTAATGCAAGAGAAGCCATTGATAAGATACTGAAAGTCGTGAATATTTTTGGAATTGCGATAGCCATTCCGCCCATTTCGTCGAGATAAACAAGACGTATTCTATCATAACTCGTTCCGGCCAAGAAAAAAAGCGCAGCGCCAATAAATCCGTGAGAGATTATTTGTAAAATGGCTCCGTTGAGTCCTGTATCGCTTATAGAACCAATTCCTATAATTATGAAACCCATATGAGATACAGAAGAGTAGGCTATTCTTTTTTTTAAATTACGCTGACCGGGAGATGTTGAAGCTGCATAGATTATTTGAATTGTGCCTACTAGAATCAACCAGGGAGAGAATATAGAATGGGCGTGGGGTAATAATTCCATATTGATCCGAACCAATCCATACGCTCCCATTTTTAATAAGATTCCGGCTAAAAGCATACAAGTACTGTAATGTGCCTCTCCATGGGTGTCTGGTAACCATGTATGTAAGGGTATGATCGGTGATTTGACAGCAAAAGCAATAAGAAATCCAATATAGAATATTATTTCCAGTGCTACAGGATACGATTGATTAGCTGATGTTTCAAAATTTAATGTTGGTTCATTGGAACCATATAAACCAATACCCAAAACTCCCATTAATAAAAAAACGGAACTTCCTGCAGTGTACAAAATAAATTTTGTAGCTGAATACAAACGTTTCTTTCCCCCCCACATGGATAGAAGTAGATAAACTGGAATTAATTCTAACTCCCACATGATGAAAAAAAGTAAAAGGTCTCGAGAAGAAAATGGTCCTATTTGACCGCTATACATTGCTAACATCAGAAAATGGAATAGTCGGGAATCTCGAGTAATCGGCCGAGCCGCTAAAGTAGCTAAAGTTGTGATAAATCCTGTCAGTAAAATGGGTCCTATAGAAATTCCATCTATTCCCAATCTCCAGTAAAAATCAAAAAAATCGATCCATTTATAATCCTCTGTCAGTTGCATTAATGGATCATCCAATTGGAAACGATAACCGAATGCATAGGTTGTTAGAAGGAGTTCTATTATGCATATACCTATAGTATACCACCGAATTATCTTATTTCCTCTATGAGGGAGAAAGAAAATTAAGGAACCCGCGAATATTGGCAAAACTACAACTAGCGTTAACCAAGGAAAATTATTCATGGTAAAAACAAGATAAACTTGGACCAGAAAAACCCGTGCTCAAAATAAATAGTTTTTGAGCGCGGGTTTTTGTCGGTAAAGGTAAAAAAATCAAATGTATTCAAGTAGGGTTTTCTGGAACGTATTAATAAGCCAGACCCATACTTCGAGTTGTTTCATGCCATAAATAAACTCGAACACTCAAGAAATCTGTCGGACAGGCGGATTCACATCTCTTACAACCGACACAGTCCTCTGTTCTTGGAGCAGAAGCAATTTGCTTAGCTTTACACCCGTCCCAAGGTATCATTTCTAATACATCCGTTGGGCAGGCGCGCACGCATTGAGTACACCCTATACACGTATCATAAATCTTTACTGAATGTGACATTTGGATCTATAAATTTTTGAATGTCAGAAAGTTTCGATCTAGTAAACTTGTAAATGAATCATATATTTAGACACCAGATGAATCAATAATTTATCATAATTTTTCTAATCAATCTACTTCTGGATTGACTCATGCGATAGAGCCAAGATACTTTAATTTCTTACATTTTTGAAAACATGTATTATTACGTAATGTATGGTCATGGTAATTCTAATTTATGAATATTAGAATTTATATGATTAATACTACTTATTCAACAAATTCGATTGATTGATACGAGTTGATTTTCTGTTACGATAAATTGATGAAACAATAGCCGGGCCAATAGCTGCTTCAGCGGCTGCAATAGCTATAACAAAAATTGAGAAAATATTTCCTTTTAATTGGCGACTATCAAAAAAATCAGAAAATGTTACGAAATTCATATTAACCGCATTCAGTATAAGTTCAAGACACATAAGGGCTCTAACCATATTCCGGCTCGTGATCAATCCATAGATACCGATAGAAAATAAGTAGGCACTCAAAACAAGTACATGTTCGAGCATCATTGACCAACTCCTTATCAATTTCGATTCATTTCAATATGAACTGAACAACAATTCAACAGATTCAATTGACTAGAATAAAAAAAAGTACGGAACAAAGGCAGATTTTCTATTGTTAATAGAATAGATTGAATAATTTCTATTTTAGACATAAACAATCTTTAATTAAAGGGAAATAAATGTAATGTAATGTAATAAAACCGAACAGAGTTTAATGTGCATTGCTAATTCTATAAATTTTTTACTGTCGCGCCACGGCAATTGCACCTATCAAAGCGGCTAAAAGAATTATCGAAACGAATTCAAATGGAAGAAAAAAATCTGTTGATAAATGAATTCCAATTTGTTGACTATTACTTATCAAATCTTGCTCTATAATCTGGTTTGATCTTGTAGTCCAAATAATTCCGTACCATGACGTATCCGTAATAATAATCATGAGTAAAACAAAAATACTTGTACAAACTGGCAAAGTAACCACATCCCCAATGGTCCAAAGATTCAAATCTTTGTAATATTCTGAACCATTCATGAACATCACAGCAAATACGATTAAAACATTTATAGCTCCCACGTAAATAAGGAGTTGTGCAGCAGCTACAAAATAAGAGTTTAATAGAATATAGAATAAGGATATACAAACAAGAACCAGTCCCAATGAAAAGGCAGAATAAATGGGGTTGGTAAATAATACCACCCCCATACCTCCTAGTATAAGAACCGATCCCAGAAAGACTAAAAGAAAATCATGTATTGGTCCGGGCAAATCCATTATATGTAAAATAAGAGATAAATAAATAGAAATGTTTTTCATGACCTTATTGAGACCCGACCAGAAAAATTTTTTTTTATGATTTTTGAGCAATTCCTAATTTAATCCTAAGTAAATAAATACTAAGGGATATGAATAAATGTGAGTACTATTATTGGACTAATTTCATTCTTTATCTGAAAGAGTCGTTCTAATTCTAAACGATATATTTTAAAAAAAATTATGGATATATTAATTAATGGATTTTCAATCCAAATTAAGACGCGTTTCTTACCAACCAATCAATAGTTGGTATTTGTAGTTATTGACCAAACAACACGAAAGAAACCTAAATTCCTTCTATATTAGTTATTAGTAAAGTAATTATAAATTATTCGTTAATAAGAGATTTACTTATTTATTTGAGGCGAATTCAAAATTGTTCGAATTGTATAATCGTCAATTACTGACATTGGTAAACGACCCAAAGCAATTTGATTATAATTCAATTCGTGACGATCATAAGTAGAAAGTTCATATTCTTCAGTCATTGATAAACAATTCGTTGGACAATACTCAACGCAATTACCACAAAATATACAGACTCCGAAATCAATACTGTAATTAAGCAGCCGTTTCTTGCGAATATCAGTTTCCAATTTCCAATCAACAACGGGTAGATCTATAGGACATACACGAACGCATACTTCACAAGCAATACATTTATCAAATTCAAAATGGATTCGACCGCGGAAACGCTCCGCGGTGATTGATTTTTCATAAGGATATTGAATAGTTACGGGTAAACGATTTGCGTGGGATAAAGTAATCATGAAACTTTGACCAATGTACCTTGCAGCTCGTACTGTTTGTTGACCATAATTCATGAACCCAGTTACCATAGAGAACATATCGTTAATATATATATGAATAGTTTTATGTTTGTTTATTTCTCTTGTTTGAGACACGTTGTGAATATAGAATGTTACTTTACAGTGAAAAGAGTTGGAAAGAAGTTGTTAATAATAGATTACCGAGAGAAATAGGTAAAAGAAATTTCCATCCAAGATTCAATAGTTGGTCCATTCTTAGCCTCGGTAAAGTCCATCTTGTTGTGATAGGAATGAACAAGAACAAATAAGTTTTAGCTAATGTAATAAAGATACCAATTATCGCTCCAAAAACTCCACATGTTTTATTTATTTCAAAAAGCTCAGAAACATATATGTCCGGAATAGATATATTCCAACCTCCCAAGTAAAGAACTGTTACAAATAATGAAGAAACCAATAGGTTTAGATAGGAAGCAACATAAAATAACCCAAATTTTATACCCGAGTATTCGGTTTGATAACCTGCTACTAACTCTTCTTCTGCTTCTGGTAAATCAAAAGGTAATCTCTCACATTCTGCTAGGGAAGAAATAATAAAAATGATAAACCCTATAGGCTGACGCCACAAATTCCATCCCCAAAAACCATATTTTGATTGCGCCTCAACAATATCAATTGTACTTGAACTGTTAGATAATTATAGTCGGTGATACCATCACTGTTACCATCGCTATTACAGAACCGTACATGAGATTTTCACCTCATACGGCTCCTTGAAGGCCAGAAATAAATATAGGGACCGCGTCAGTATTCTTTTTTGAATCTTGATATGTTTGTAGGATGGATAACTATCGGCCGGTCCCAAATTAGACCAATTGAATTCTGTCTGTTATAATTATTTTAATTCAAAATTAAATAAAAAAAGTACTTCTGAATTGATCTCATCCTTTCTTTAATTTAATAATTTCAATAAGAATTTCAATTCTTCTTTGTTCAGTAATAACTTAACTGTTCAATAAAATACTTCTTGTAAAAATATCAATAACCCGTTGGTTTCACGTACGAAAAAAAAATTCTATATTAATTAATGAATTATGACACAAATTATATATCTATTAATATGTATATGGGAAAGAATAAAAGTAACAAAGAATAAATAAAGTATATCTTTATTTATTTTTTTTTTTCGTTCCTATTCTTCTTTCTATTTCTGAGAAAAAGAGGGCTTTCAAAATAAAGTAAAGGATTATTTCGTTTCGAATAGTTATTTATTAAATCGGTGGATAGGAGTATACTCTGGATTGGAATCGTGTCATGGGGAGTACTGCCTGATCATTTCTACCAACTTAAAGCCCCAATTAGTATTCTTTGTTTGTATATTATGTAAAAATGTCCTTTTGGAGAATTTACATAATCTCCATTACTAATCCTTTACATATGTTCGTGTTTCTAACCATCCACTCGTTTTTGCTCAATCCCCCGTTATGCTAATACATAAAAATGATAGTGAAAACTCAATACGGTTGATCTTTTGAACCCGCTTCAAGTCAGGATGACTAATCAACCAATCTTGGGGGAAACGGTCTCTTCTGTTTATGTTTATTTCCGCTTAACTCTCTAACTCTTATACATAGAAAATGAGAATCAATCTTTTTACTGCGAATTTATATATAAGCTGTTTTCTTTCACTCATATAACTATTTGATTTAGTTCATCAACCCGAATAATGAATAAAAAAAAATTAAGATATCTACTCAATCCATTCCAACCCTTTCCTTGAAAGGAAGGAATAGAGAAAAGTTTCTGTCTATGTATCAACGAATCGCACGTAGAGATATTGATAACACACATAAAGTTAATGGTATTTCATAACTAATCGATTGAGCAGCAGCTCGTAGACCGCCTAAAAAGGAATATTTATTATTTGACCCGTATCCCGACATAAGAAGTCCAATTGGAGCAATACTGGAAATGGCAATCCATAAAAAAACACCGATATTGAGATCCGCTAAAACAAGGTGATATCCAAAAGGAACTACTGAATAGCTTACTAAAATTGATATGACTGCTATGGATGGCCCGATACTGAATAAACGAGTATCCCCCCTAGATGGAAAAAGATTTTCTTTGAAAAGTAGTTTTGTCCCATCTGCTAGAGCTTGAAGAACTCCCAAAGGGCCGGCGTATTCAGGTCCAATACGTTGTTGTATCCCTGCCGATATTTCTCTTTCTAACCATACAATTACCAGTACGCCTATTGTGATTCCCACTACAAGAGTCAAAATAGGAACAAGAACCCATAGAATTCCATAAACCTCTTTAAAAAATTCTAATCTAGAAAAAGAATCGATATCTTGTACTTCCGGTGTATCAATTATCATTTCAACGATCAACTTCTCCCATAATGATATCTATACTACCTAGTATCGTCATAATATCAGCCAATTTCATTCTTTTAACTAACCGCGGAAGAATTTGCAAATTGATAAAACCCGGCGGGCGGATTTTCCATCTCCAAGGAAAACCACTCTGATCCCCTATGAGAAAAATTCCCAATTCTCCCTTTGGGGCTTCTACTCTCACATAAAGTTCTTGTTTCGGCAATTCAAATGTAGGAGACGGCTTTTTACTAATAAATCGATATTCAAAATCATTCCATTCCGGATTCCTTTCTCTATCAAAGTATCGTATTTCTAAATTCTCATAGGGTCCCCCTGGAATTCCTTCCAGGGCCTGTTGAATAATTTTTACGGATTCTATCATTTCACCAATTCGGACTAGATAACGAGCCAATGAATCTCCTTCTTTTTGCCACTGTACTTCCCAATCAAATTCGTCGTAACATTCATAATGATCAACTTTACGAAGATCCCATTGTATTCCGGAAGCTCGCAGCATTGGTCCCGATAAACCCCAATTTATTACTTCCTCTCTACCAATAATGCCTACTCCCTCGACTCGTTCTAAAAAAATAGGATTTCGTGTAATAAGTTTTTGATATTCAGCAACTCTTGTTAAAAAATAATCGCAGAAATCCAAACATTTATCTATCCAGCCATGAGGTAGATCGGCCGCTACTCCTCCGATACGAAAATAATTATGCATCATTCTCATACCGGTGGCAGCTTCGAATAGATCATATACTAATTCTCTTTCTCTGAAAATATAGAAAAAGGGAGTTTGTGCACCAATATCCGCCATAAAAGGACCGAGCCATAACAGATGAGAAGCTATACGACTCAACTCCAACATAATTATTCTGATATAGCTGGCTCTTTTAGGTACTTGAATATTTCCCAACTGTTCCGGTCCGTTTACAGTTATTGCTTCTGTGAACATAGTAGCTAAATAATCCCACCGTGTTACATAAGGCAAATATTGTATAATTGTTCGATTTTCCGCAATTTTTTCCATTCCTCGGTGTAAATAACCCAATATTGGTTCACAGTCAATAACATCTTCACCATCTAGAGTAATGATGAGTCGAAGAACACCATGCATTGATGGGTGGTGGGGGCCCATATTGACTATCATGAGGTCTTTTCTTGTAGCCGGTATATTCATAGGTTTTTCCTCGATTCATTCTTTCATGAATTGCTGAAAACGAAAAAAAGTTCATTAAAATTCAAGATCTAATAAATCAAATAATTAAAAATGCCTTTATAAAAATCAAATTAACGAGTTTTTGACTCCCGAATATCCAACCGATTAATTAATTCTTTATAACATATTCTATTTTTCTTTGACAAATAAGACAGTAATCGTTGGCGTTTTCCCAGAATTTTACGTAAACCTCTCTGAGATAAATAGTCTTTTTTGTGTAATTGTAAATGTGAAGTAAGTCTTCGTATCCTATTGGTGAAACTAACTATTTGAAATTCAACAGATCCTCTGTTTTCGTCTTTTTCTTCTTGTGAAATAACTGAGATGAATGAATTTTTTACCATAAACTGAAATCTTCTCTCCCCCCCTCTTTTTATTTTAAGATATTTTTTATTGATAGATATCTTTATTGATCAGTAATAATAATGCCCCTAATTTTTATTTGGTATATACAAAAATTTGTATTTCGTTATTAATTTCTAATTTTTTTAATTTAATAAAACTTACTCAATCCTATTTTCATTTTAAAATTGAATTTGAAAGGGGATACAAAAGTATGGTTGGTTTCTTCACTCACAAAAGATAAAAGTTTAGACCTAAAATAATAAAATTTTGTTCATTCTAGATCTAATTGATATGTCATTGAATTAGTATCATGTATCAGAATGGAATGTAAGACAATGTATGCGTGCATCTCTTTGTCGTCATAGACCAGATATGGTATGGGAAATATAGGAAAAATGTACTATTAATGAATTTTCAATCGCGGATACATACGTATCCTTACCATACTGAAACAACTGCCATTATTGGTATTAAACCAATAACGATTCATACAAGCTAAATCTTCTAATCGATAATTGGGCCAAAGAAATAGCTTTAATTTTATAATTTTTTTTTTATATTTTTTGCTTTTATCCACAACTTGACTGTTTACCTCATTCCCATTACAAAAAGATGCCTTTCTATGTCTATTCTTAGAATTTAAACAAATTAGAATTCGCAATTCTCTACGACGTCTAGGCGATAAAATATTTTCAGGAACAAACAAATCATAATTTTTTTTATATCTATTTCCAGTCATCTTTTGATGTTTTGTAATGACTTCATCAGAATTCTTATCAACATGTTTTTTTTCTCGGTATCTTTGATTTATTTGATGTTTACTTTTATGAACTAATGAAATACCGAGGGTTTGATACATAATAAATTTTCCATCATTTTTTATAGCTAGACGAATTGGTTCAATAATCAAAAATCCCCTTTTAATAAATTCTGTAAGAGTTACATCTTTCTGAATCGTCAAAATATCCAGACTCATTTCGCCCCTTTGAATAGAGGATATAGTAATTTCTCTTGGATTTATCAGTCTAAGCAGGAGACAATATACGTTGATGTTATTGATTATTTTTTTATTTAAAGAATCATCCCATCTCAATTGAAAATACAAATACCTTTTTAGGAAGAAATCAAACTCCGCTTTTGTATTGATCTTGTATTGCTTTTTATTTCTATGTTTTTTCATGTCCGATCCCGTATAATCTTCTTCAACATCTTTTTCTTGGTTTGAAAGAGCTGATTTAAGATCTGCTTGGCCCGTGGATTCTTTTTCTCCTTGATTTCGGTTTTCTAATTCAAGAGATTTTTTTTCATTCGACGATATTGATATAAAAGGATCTCTTTTTTTATTTCCAGTGATGCTTTTGTTTTCACTAGCATTTTTTTTTATATTAGAATTAAAAAGTAGTAATTTAATTGGTATAACCCACGGTTTCATTTTATACGTATTATAAAGTCTCACAAATTCTGGCAAGAACCAAAGTTCCAGATTTGATATGGGACGACTTAGTATTTCTTCATTCATTCCCATCCAATCCAAAAGGGGTTTTTGATTGGATAGGTTGATTTTTTGGTCTTGCTGAAGTGTGAGATAAAAAAGACCCTTATTATTGATTTTATCAATTATTTGATACTTATTAACCCTAGTCTTAGTATATTTATTACTGTTAGTGTCAGTATCAATATTGATCCAGGCCTCAATATCGACCTTCGTTTTAAGACAAAAATCGATAATTCTCCAATCAAAAAATTTTCTATCCGTATTTTTATCCATATCTCGAATATCATCTTCTACCATATTAAATGATTTTTGTTTATGTGTGTTGTAATTATAAAAAATATCTTGGTTAGTTTTTACTTGTAATGGTGATCCATAAATTGAAGAGTACTTCTTAGTTTCAGAATTTATAGATTTATATGCTAAAAGATCATATCTATATTGTTTTTTAAAATTATCCTTTTGATTCAATAATAAATCCGTTTCAATTTTTGTTTTTTTTTCGTAGTGAATTAATTCATCTTTTTCATATAAATCACACAAATCTTTATATAAATCTTTATTTTGAGCTATACAGTTCAATATATTTCGCCATTTTTGTGGTACTACTCTAGACCATTTAATTTGAGATACATCACATTGATATTGATAATGACTCCTTAACCAATTTGTCCATTGATTCATTCCAGAATTGCGAAGATTCTTAGGTCTTAATTCGGAATGAAATAGTTCTTGTCTTACAACAAAAAAATCCTTTATTTCATTCTTAAGAAAAAGGGGGGTTCCATTATATTGAAATACGGATTTCAATTTCTCTAACTTAATAAGTTGGGTTTGTGATAATTTGTAAAATACATATGCTTGTGAAAAGTAAGATAAGTCAAAAAAAGTCTTTGAATTTTTTTGACTAAGACTAATATTAGTATTAGAAAGTGACTCTTTTATAATCGAAATAAATTTAATTAAACTTTGATTTGTTTTATTAATTCTTTCTTGATTTGCTTCATTACTGTTAATGTTTTTATTAATAATTTTTTTTGTTGATTCAAGAAAAAGTTGTGTATTGATACTAGGAATATTAATCAGAGATAGAAAGATATCTATGTATATCTTTTCAATGAAAAATATTATAAAATAATGGGATTTACGGATTAATCGAGCAGTTCTTCTTTTTAATATCTGCCAAATATTTTTTTGTGATTCCAATCTTTTATCATCATAACTTATTTTGTTAGAACTAAAATTTCTATCTGAAGTTATAAATCCCTTTTTCTTGTCTTTTGTAATTTTTTCTATTTGATTTATGATTGTGTTTATTCTATCAGTCAGATCTTGCATTTTTTTTTCTGTTAATGAATAATTTGTCCAATCCTGAGATCTAATTTGAATGGACGATTCCTGAATCATCCGATTACTGATTATTGAATCTTTTTTAATTTCACTCAATTCATATACTTCTATTTCTCTCAATCCAAATAATATAATTGGGTTTATTTTTGAGAGTTCTTTTATTATTTCTTTTATAAACAGAATGTTTTTAATGATCCATTTTTTTGGTTTTTTTGAGACATTTAGAAACAATTTTGTTTGTTCTTTAAAAATTCCTAGAATTATAAAACATTTCTTTTGCAATTTTTTAATTTTTTTTTTGAGTTCTTTTAAAATCGGTTCAAAAAATGAAAGTTTTTTTCTGGGAGAACCAAAAGGTAGTTCAGCTTCCATTCCAAAAATTGTTAAAAAACAAAAATCATTTTTTTGACCTTGCTTTTTCATTGGATCGTTATAAGGGGCTCGTAACTTAGATCTGTGCCAAGGTTTAAGACGAAAAGGAAATAGGATCTTGATCTGAATGCCGTCTGTTAACCAGTTTTTTGGAAATTCTTTTTCTGATAATTGAACGCCGTTATAGGTACATTTAACATGCATTTCTCTATTCCAATCCTTTAAGTCCTCATACCATTCCGGAAATTGAAATAATAGTATACGGACGATATTTTTAGCTATTATCAATGAAGGTAATATAATATATTTTCTAAGAATTGATTGGGTTACTAATAAAAAACCTCTCATTACTTGAGCAAGTAAAATACTATCCCAGGCTTCCGCTATTTGTATACGCACTTTCTCCTTTCTTTTGTCTTCTTCTTTTTTGTCCTCCTCTTTTTTTTTCGCGCTTTCTTTTGTCTTTTTCTCTGTATAATTCGAAATTGTGAATTCTGTGTTTTTCCACATCCAATTTCTAAAAATTTGTTTCATCCGTTCAGAAATATCAAAAAAAAAAAAAAAAGATTTGTCTATTCGGTCCAAAAAAAGAGGGGAATGCGCATTTGCTTCAAAGAGTTTCCAAGTAACTGTTTTACGTCTTTGAGCGCGCATGGAGCCTTTGATTATGTCTCGACGAAAATCCGATTGTTGAGAATAACGTATCAAAGCAACTTCGCCTGTTTGATCAGTATTATTAGTTTCTTTGGTATTAGTATAAGCATCAGTATTTTGTTGGTTATCAGTAAAAATCACTACACGTTTGGATTTTCTTGAACGAATCTGATGATCCT